GGAGCACGCATGCAAGAAGGGAGTTTGAGCTTAATGCAAATGGCTAAAATATCTTCTGCTTCATATGATTATCAATCAAATAAAAAGTTATTTTATGTATCAATCCTTACATCTCCTACAACTGGCGGAGTTACAGCAAGTTTTGGTATGTTGGGAGATATCATTATTGCTGAACCTAATGCCTACATTGCGTTTGCGGGTAAAAGAGTAATTGAACAAACATTGAAAAAGACAGTACCCGACGGTTCACAAGCGGCTGAGTATTTATTCCATAAGGGCTTATTCGACCCAATTGTACCACGTAATCCTTTAAAAGGTGTTCTGAATGAGTTATTTCAGCTACATGGTTTCCTTCCCTTGAACCAAGATTAAAAAAAAAATTTCAAAAAGATTTAAATTATTCATTTTCAAATGGAAGTATAACATTAGCTTCAGTTATTTTTATTTGTAGCGAATACGCATTTAGTTCATTATAATGAAAAAAACAAAACTAAGAAGATAGTGTTTTCTTTGGAGACATCAGTTATAAGTGTAGTAAGAGTCAGAAGTTTTGGATAATGACTTTTTGGCCCGGATACTTTTTTTATTCTATCTCTCTTCCTGATTAGAAACAAGCATCCCTCTATCGACAAGATAAAAAAGAATTTCTTTATCCTTCCGAGAAATTAGGGAAATAAAAATGATTTTTTCCGTTCTTTTGACATATTCATTATTCATATATATTCATTATTCATATATTATTCATATATAGAACAATAGAACAACGAAAAAGAGATAAAAAAATATATCGAAAAAATGAAAAGAAAATACTAAAGAAAAATAAATCTAAAATCAAATAAAGAAAATAGAAATATTCAAATAACAAATAAGAAGAATATAGAAGTTCTTTTTCTTTAGTGAGAACCCCCGGTTTTTCACTAGGAATCCCTGTTTGTTGGATAAGATTGGTTAAAATTGGAAACTCATAAGAAACTCTTTTCTATCTTTACCTTTCAAAACAAAAAAGGTGTTTTAAAAGGTAAAGATAGAAAGACGATGAAGATAAGGATGGGAGAAGAAGAATCCAATTTATTAAAGAAAGGGGATTCTCATACATATTCGTGTCGAAAGAGGAATAGGCATACTTCATTGAGTTCTACATTCGTTATTGATTATTAAATACTTCATATTAATATTATCTTAATATTCTTTCTAATTTCTTTTTAATAGATTAATATTAATATTAATAATGAATAGATAGACTTATTAGAATATATCTTTATAATTAAAATTTATAATAGGTACAAATATGAAATTGAGGTACCCATTCTATGATAGATTTGAACTTTCCCTCTATTTTTGTTCCTTTAGTGGGCCTAGTCTTTCCGGCAATCGCAATGGCTTCTTTATCTCTTTATGTCCAAAGAAATAAGATTGTCTAAATATGATGAAATCTCATCAATTTATTTCAACACTGGATCATCATACAGATACTTTTTTTAATGTAATATGGTAGGATATATGATATTTGGCCTTTCCGAAAATAAATGAAAGAGTTGTTTTGTTATGTATACCGATGCATAATATACGGCATTAATGCATGTATATGCGGTTATAGCTTAATCCATTAAATGATGAAATTCAAAATGATCAGCAAATCTTTTTTGAAAAATTTTTGAAATAGAAACTCAATGTATCTAACCAATTCTTCCTAATGGTTCCTGTCGGAATGCTGCTAGTTGATGAAAGTTACTTCGGGATCAAGCAATAAAAGTCAAGTCAAATCCATTTGGGTTATTCTCTCAATTCCAATCGAATGCAACTGGATCTAGTATAGTATGAACTGGCGATCAGAACATATATGGATAGAACTTATAACGGGGTCTCGAAAAACAAGTAATTTTTGCTGGGCCTGTATCCTTTTTTTAGGTTCACTAGGATTCTTAGTGGTTGGAACTTCCAGTTATCTTGGTAAAAATCTGATATCCGTATTTCCGTCTCAGCAAATCCTTTTTTTCCCACAAGGGATCGTGATGTCTTTCTATGGGATCGCAGGTCTATTCATTAGTTCTTATTTGTGGTGCACAATTTCATGGAATGTAGGTAGTGGTTATGACCGATTCGATAGAAAAGAAGGGATAATGTCCCTTTTTCGTTGGGGATTTCCTGGAAGAAATCGTCGCATCTTCCTTCGTTTCTTTCTGAAAGATATCCAATCAATCAGAATGGAGGTGAGAGAGGGTCTTTTTCCTCGTCGTGTCCTTTATATGGAAATCAAGGGTCAAGGAGCCATTCCCTTGACCCGTACTGATGAGGATTTGACTCCACGAGAAATTGAACAAAAAGCTGCCGAATTGGCCTATTTCTTGCGCGTACCCATTGAAGTCTTTTGAAATGAACTGAAGAATAAATCTCAGCATGAGAGAAGGAACTTAATACATCTCAAAAGTGGGAAGACGTATATGGAACAATAACTATTTTGTATACGCATACACATGATGTCTGGCTTCACTCTTTAGACTAGTTGTTAGTTCAAATGGATTTTCGAGTCTTCATTGAAAGGAATAAATGAAAGGGAAATTGGTTACAATTTTCCTAATTGTGATCTCTGGAATATGGAAAGAATATTTACTTTTTTTTATTCGAAAAGAGCCTTTCTTGTATGTTCTATTCTAGATCCAAAGAATCAATTCTTACACAAAAACAAAAATAGGAAAAGATTCATAGGTTTGATACCTTATTCTTGTTAGAGTTATAGGCTCTTGTTATATAATTCGTATTTCATAGAAATCTCAGATAGAATCGACCAATGAAACAGGTTCATTAACAATTCACATCACGGATACAGAATGAAAAAAAAGAAAGCATTGGCTTCCCTCCCATATCTTGTGTCTATAATCTTTTTGCCCTGGTGGGTTTCTCTCTCATTTAAGAAATGTCTAGAAACTTGGGTTATTAATTGGTGGAATACTAGGCAATCCGAAATCCCTTTGAATGATATTCAAGAGAAAAATGTTCTAGAAAAATTTATGGAATTAGAAGAACTATTCCTGTTGGACGAGATGATAAAGGAGTACTCGGAGACACATATGCAAAGGCTTCGTATAGGAATGCACAAGGAAACAATACAATTGGTCCAAAGACAAAATGAATCTCATTTCCATATCATTTTGCATTTCTCTACAAATCTAATCTGTTTCGCTATTCTAAGTGGTTATTTTTTTCTGGGTAATGAAGAACTTTTAATTTTAAATTCTTGGATTCAGGAATTTCTCTATAACTTAAGTGATACAATCAAAGCTTTTTCAATTCTTTTAGTTACTGATTTATGGATCGGATTTCACTCGACCCATGGTTGGGAACTAATGATTGGTTCGATCTACAATGATTTTGGATTGGCTCAGAATGATCAGATTATATCTGGTCTTGTTTCCACTTTTCCAGTGATTCTAGATACAATTGTGAAATATTGGATCTTCCATTTTTTAAATCGTGTATCTCCTTCGCTTGTAGTAATTTATCATTCAATGAATGAATAATTCATTAGATCTTTTGATATCAATAAAATCAGAACCTTTCTTTGTGTATAAAGAAATCATTTTTCATCTTACTTATTCTTTATACTTCTACCTTTTGAATTCAAGGTATTCATACTATATTCTACTAGTACAATTCTTTCAGTATAATCAATACAATGGCAAACTTGTGGATAGGGAATTCTACTAGCTACCTATCAAATTTATTGTAAAAATTCCGGGGATCAATGATTGGACCATGCAAAATAGAAAGACTTTTTCTTGGGTAAAAGAACAGATGACTCGATCCATTTATGTATCAATCATGATATATGTAATAACTCGAGCATCTATTTCAAATGCATATCCCATTTTTGCGCAGCAGGTTTATGAAAATCCACGAGAAGCAACTGGTCGAATTGTATGTGCCAATTGCCATTTAGCTAATAAGCCCGTGGATATTGAAGTTCCGCAAGCTGTACTTCCTGATACTGTATTTGAAGCAGTTGTTCGAATTCCTTATGATATGCAACTGAAACAAGTTCTTGCTAATGGTAAAAAAGGGGCTTTGAATGTAGGAGCTGTTCTTATTTTACCCGAGGGATTCGAATTAGCCCCACCCGATCGTATTTCTCCCGAAATGAAAGAAAAGATGGGCAATCTTTCTTTTCAGTTTTATCGTCCTAATAAAAGAAATATTCTTGTGATAGGTCCTGTTCCCGGTCAGAAATATAGTGAAATCGTCTTTCCTATTCTTTCCCCCGACCCTGCTACGAAAAAAGACGTTCATTTCTTAAAATATCCCATATATGTAGGTGGGAACAGAGGAAGGGGTCAGATTTATCCTGATGGTAGCAAGAGTAACAATACAGTTTATAATGCTACATCTGCTGGTATAGTAAGTAGAATAGCACGTAAAGAAAAAAGGGGATATGAAATAACCATAGTTGATGCATCAGAAGGACGTCAAGTGGTTGATATTATACCTCCAGGACCAGAACTTCTTGTTTCAGAAGGTGAATCCATCAAGCTTGATCAACCATTAACAAGTAATCCAAATGTAGGAGGTTTTGGTCAGGGAGACACAGAAATAGTGCTTCAAGATCCATTACGAGTCCAAGGCCTTCTGTTCTTCTTGGCATCTGTGATTTTGGCACAAATCTTTTTGGTTCTGAAAAAGAAACAGTTTGAAAAGGTTCAGTTGTACGAAATGAATTTCTAGATCTAGAGATTCCTTAAAATAAAGTTGGTAAAAGTGCCAAATTCTTGTTGATTGATAGACTGATATATGATTCAAAAAATTCTATAAGTCTTTTCTTTGTTTTTTTTAGACTCTTTTACTCTTTTTTTATTTTGCGGGATGTCTGAAACTTATTACTTGTATACCATTACTAATGGTAGAAAATAAGTATACAAATACAAAGGAATAGAATACAAGGCAAGGACGGGAAAAAGGAAATTAAAAAAGATTTCTATTTATTTCTATTTATAGAAAGTATTCTTATT